TTGAAGTTACAGCTAGTTAGTTTAGTTACAATAGAGGAGTTCTCTTTTAGGAAAACACAAACTAAAAAATCTCTGTTGACGAAATAATTAAATAAAAGGCTAATTAAATAAAACGATACGATAAATACTAAAGATTCTTTTTGAACCTTCAAATTGCTATTTAAACGAGTTTTTATTCATCAATTAAAATTAAATAATTAAATGCTTCCTAAAAAATTTGACATTTTACATTGAATTAACCCCTTCACCTTCAATCTCGACGATTGAATAAAAAATGGGTTATTATGATTTCGAGCAAGCCGCTATGGTGAAATCGGTAGACACGCTGCTCTTAGGAAGCAGTGCTAGAGCATCTCGGTTCGAGTCCGAGTAGCGGCATAGTATCTTCTAAAAGAGATAGAATAAGTCCTATAATGAATTGAATTCCTGATTTCCATTCCATAAAATCTAGAAACCCTCGCTTTTTTCATAATTTTTATGATTTTTTCAACTTTAGAGCATATATTAACTCATATATCCTTTTCATTCGTTTCAATTGTAATTACAATTCATTTTTTAACCTTATTCTTATTAGTCGATGAAGTCGTAGGACTATATGATTCATCAGAAAGGGGCATGATAGTTACCTTTTTCTGTATAACAGGATTATTAGTCACTCGTTGGATTTATTCAGGACATTTCCCATTAAGTGATTTATATGAATCATTAATCTTTCTTTCATGGGGTTTCTCCCTTATTTATATGGTTTCCTATTTTAAAAAGCGTAAAAATGATTTAAGCGCAATAACCGCACCAAGTGCTATTTTTACCCAAGGCTTTGCCACTTCGGGTCTTTTAACCAAAATGCATCAATCCGCAATATTAGCGCCTGCTCTCCAATCCCAGTGGTTAATGATGCACGTAAGTATGATGGTATTAGGCTATGCAGCTCTTTTATGTGGATCATTATTATCAGTAGCTCTTCTAGTCATTACATTTCGAAAAGCCATAAAGATTATTGGTAAAAACAAGAATTTATTAAATCAGTCATTTTCGTTTGGCAAAATCCAATACATGAATGAAAGAAGCAATGTTTTATTAAACACTTATTTTCTTTCTTCTAAAAATTATTACAGGTATCAATTGACTCAACAATTGGATCGTTGGAGTTATCGTATTATTAGTCTCGGGTTTATCTTTTTAACCATAGGAATTCTTTCGGGAGCCGTATGGGCTAATGAGGCGTGGGGATCATATTGGAATTGGGACCCAAAGGAAACTTGGGCATTTATTACTTGGACCGTATTCGCGATTTATTTACATACCCGAACAAATACAAATTTTGAAGGTGTAAATTCCGCACTTGTGGCTTCTATGGGATTTCTTATAATTTGGATATGCTATTTTGGGGTCAATCTATTAGGAATAGGTTTACATAGTTATGGTTCATTTACATTAACATCTAATTGAATTGAATAAAGAGGCTAAGCCTAACAAATACTAACATAGGACAGCGTACATATAAGAAAACTTATTGTAAGCTGTCAAGAACCTTTTGAATCACTCCACTACTTGATTCAAAAGGTTCTAACAAAAGCCAAAGATGTCTGATTAAAATTGAATTTAATTTTTTTACCTTTTTTTACTTAACTTAAACTTAAGAGAAGAAAAAAGACTTCTTTCCTTTTTTTTTTTTCACTGTACAACGAACAATTTTTAAAATCATAGGATTACTTTATTTATTTTTTGTTTTATTCATGAAAACTATCTATAAAAATAATTATATAGAATAGTTTCGACCTTCTCACCTGATAATGAGAGGACGAAATCCGGATAAATACCAATACCTATTACTGGTAGAAAGATAGAGATCGAAACAAATAACTCTCGTGGTCCAGAATCAAAAAAATAAGAACTTGGAGCATTAAATAGCTTGTATCCATAGAACATTTGACGTGACATAGATAATGAATAAATAGGAGTTAATATCATTCCAATTGCCATTACGAAAGTAATTAGTATTTTTGGCATTAAAAAATATTTTTGGCTGGTAATTATTCCAAAAAAGACTATCAATTCTGCAACAAAACCACTCATGCCCGGTAATGCAAGAGAAGCCATCGATAAGATACTGAACATCGTAAATATTTTTGGAATCGGAATAGCCATTCCACCCATTTCGTCGAGATAAACAAGACGCATTCTATCATAACTCGTTCCTGCCAAGAAAAAAAGTGCAGCACCGATAAATCCATGAGATATTATTTGTAAAATCGCTCCGTTGAGTCCCGTATCAGTTATAGAACCAATTCCTATAATTATGAAACCCATATGAGATACGGAGGAATAGGCTATTCTTTTTTTTAAATTCCGTTGACCAAGAGATGTTGAAGCTGCATAAATTATTTGCATTGTACCCACTATTATCAACCAGGGAGAAAATATGGAATGAGCATGGGGTAATAATTCCATATTGATCCGAACTAATCCATATGCTCCCATTTTTAATAAAATTCCGGCTAGGAGCATACAAGTACTGTAATGTGCCTCCCCGTGGGTGTCTGGTAACCACGTATGTAAGGGTATAATCGGCGATTTGACAGCAAAAGCAATAAGAAATCCAATATAGAATATTATTTCCAGTGCGACAGGATACGATTGATTAGCTAATGTTTCAAAATTTAATGTTGGTTCATTAGAACCGTATAAACCGATACCCAAAACTCCTATTAATAGAAAAATGGAACCCCCTGCAGTGTACAAAATAAATTTTGTAGCCGAGTACAGACGTTTCTTTCCCCCCCACATGGATAGAAGTAGATAAACGGGAATTAATTCGAACTCCCACATGATGAAAAAAAGTAAAAGGTCTCGAGAAGAAAATGATCCTATTTGACCACTGTACATTGCTAGCATCAGGAAATGGAATAATCGCGAATCTCGAGTAACTGGCCAAGCCGCCAAAGTAGCTAAAGTGGTGATAAATCCTGTCAGTAAAATGGGCCCTATAGAAAGTCCATCTATTCCCAATCTCCAGTAAAAATCAAAAAAATTTATCCATTTATAATCTTCCACCAGCTGGATTAATGGATCGTCCAATCGGAAATGATAACAAAATGCATAGGTTGTTAGAAGGAGTTCGAATATGCATATACACATGGTATACCACTTAATTAGCTTATTTCCTCTATGAGGAAGAAAGAAAATTAAAGAACCCGCAGATATTGGTAAAACTACAATTATTGTTAACCAAGGAAAATAATTCGTGGTAAAGACAAGATACACTTGGACCATAAAAACCCGTGCTCAAAAAGATTTTTTTTGAGCACGGGTTTTTTCAGTAAAAAAAATCAAATGGATTCAAAATGTATTCAAGTGGGGTTTTCTGGAACGTATCAATAAGCTAGACCCATACTTCGAGTTGTTTCATGCCATAAATAAACTCGAACGCTCAAGAAATCTGTTGGACAAGCGGATTCACATCTCTTACAACCAACACAGTCTTCTGTTCTTGGAGCGGAAGCAATTTGCTTAGCTTTACATCCATCCCAAGGTATCATTTCTAACACATCGGTGGGGCAGGCTCGGACACATTGAGTACACCCTATACATGTATCATAAATTTTTACTGAATGTGACATGGGATCTATAAATTTTTGAACATCATAAAATTTCAATCTAGTAAACTTGTAAATGAATCATTATAGTTAAACACCAGATGAATCAACGATTTACCAGAAATTTTCTAATCAATTTCCTTCGGGATCAACTCATAAGAAAGGACCAAGATACTTTGATTTCTTACGTTTTCGAAAACATGATGTAGATTCCAACATATTGGACATGCTAATTCAAATTGGTGAATCTTATAATTAAATATTATTAATATTACTTATTCAACAAAGTTGATTGATTGATACGCGTTGATTTTCTGTTACGATAAATTGAGGAAACAATAGCTGATCCAATAGCTGCTTCAGCGGCTGCAATAGCTATAACAAAAATTGAGAAAATATTTCCTTTTAATTGCCGACTATCAAAAAAATCAGAAAATGTTACAAAATTGATATTAACCGCATTCAGTATAAGTTCAAGACACATAAGGGCCCTAACCATATTTCGACTCGTGATCAATCCATAAATACCGATAGAAAATAAATAGGCACTCAAAACAAGTATATGTTCGAGCATCATTGACCAACTCCTTATCAATTTCGATTCATTTTAATATGAACAATAATTCAACGAATTTGATTGACTAGAATAGAATATAACAAAAAGAATATATTGGAAATATATCGAATAAACGAATTTCTATTTTATACACGAACAATATTCAAATAGAATTCAAGGAAAATAGATGCGATAAGACAGAAAAAAGTTTAAGCTTGCTATTCCTAGTTAGAAAGATTTATTACTGACGAGCCACAGCAATTGCACCTATCAAAGCAACTAAAAGAATTATTGAAATGAATTCAAATGGAAGAAAAAAATCTGTTGCTAAATGAATTCCAATTTGTTGACTATTACTTATCAAATCTTGTTCTATAATTTGGTTTGATCTTGTAGTCCAAATAATCCCGTACCATGATGTATCTAATATAGTAGTAATTAGCGAAACAAGAATACTTGTACAAACCAACGAAGTAAGGCCATTCCCAATGGTCCACAGATTCAAATCTTTATAATATTCTGAACCATTCATGAACATCACAGCAAATAAGATTAAAACATTTATGGCTCCCACATAAATAAGGAGCTGGGCAGCAGCTACAAAATGAGAATTTGAGAGAATATAGAATAAGGATATACAAACAAGAACCAATCCCAATGAAAAGGCAGAATAAATTGGATTGGTAAGTAATACCACTCCCAGGCCCCCTAATATAAGACCCGATCCCAGAAAAACTAAAAGAAAATCGTGTATTGGTCCAGGCAAATCCATTATATGTAAAATAAGAGATAAAAAAATCGAAATGCTTTTCATGATCTTATTGACCTGACCAGGAATTTTTTTTTATGATACGTTCCTAATTGAATAAAATCCTAATCTATTATGTGTGAATTGATCTAAGTACAATTATTGGACAGTTTCGTTTTTGATTCTTTTTTTTGTTCGAAAGGGTATTTTTTTTTTTTGAAACTATATATTTCGAAAGAATTACGAATATATTAATAGATTTTCAATAAAAATGAATTCGAAATTATTATCAACCAGTTAATTTGTAATTGAATTTTTATTTATTGACCAAACAAAGAGAAAGGCCTCATTCTTTTAATTCATAATTCAAACCAAACATTCTTTTAACTTAAACCAAAACGGAACCTTAAAAGAATTGGAAATTTCTCTTTAATGGAATAGTAGGTTTACTTACTCAGTTTTTCTTTGAGGCGAATTCAAAATTGTTCGAATTGTATAATCGTCAATTACTGACATTGGTAAACGGCCCAAAGCAATTTGATTATAATTCAATTCGTGACGGTCGTAAGTAGAAAGTTCATATTCTTCAGTCATTGATAAACAATTTGTTGGACAATACTCAACGCAGTTACCACAAAATATACAAATTCCGAAATCAATACTGTAATTAAGCAATCGTTTTTTTCGAATATCCGTTTCAAATTTCCAATCAACAACAGGCAGATCTATAGGGCATACACGAACACATACTTCACAAGCAATGCATTTATCAAATTCAAAATGGATTCGCCCGCGGAAACGCTCTGATGTGATTAATTTTTCATAAGGGTATTGAATAGTTACGGGTAAACGATTTGCGTGGGATAAGGTAATCATGAAACCTTGACCAATGTACCTTGCTGCTCGGACTGTTTGGTGGCCATAATTCATGAACCCAGTTACCATAGGGAACATATCGTGAATATCTATGAATAATTTTATGTTTGTTTCTTTCTCTTGTTTGAACCAAGTCATGAATCTCATATTCTTTTTTTCTTTACAGTGAAAGAAGTTGGAAAGAAGTTGTTAATAATAGATTACCCAGAGAAATGGGTAAAAGAAATTTCCATCCAAGATTTAATAATTGGTCCATTCTTAACCTAGGTAAAGTCCATCTTGTTGCGATAGAAATAAACAAAAACAAATAAGTTTTAGCTAATGTAATAAAGATACCAATTGTCGTTCCAAAGATTCCATTCATTTTATTTATTTCAAATAGCTCAGGGACGAATACGTACGGAATGGAAATATTCCAACCCCCCAAGTAAAGAACTGTTACAAATAACGAAGAAAGTAATAGATTTAGATAGGAAGCAACGTAAAATAAACCAAATTTGATACCCGAATATTCGGTTTGATACCCTGCTACTAATTCTTCCTCGGCTTCTGGTAAATCAAAAGGTAATCTCTCACATTCTGCTAGAGAAGAAATTAGAAAAACGATAAATCCTATCGGCTGACGCCACAAATTCCATCCCCAAAAACCATATTTTGATTGTGCCTCAACTATATCAACTGTACTTGAACTGTTAGATAATTATAGTCGATGATAACATCACTGTTTCCATCGCTAATCCAAAACCGTACATGAGGTTTTCAACTCATACGGCTCCTCGTGGGTCACAAATAAATTTAAGGACCGAATCAGTATTATTTATCTTCGTATGGTTGTAGAATAGATAGAGAAAAAATGGATTGGAAGGTCCAAAATTATACCAATGGAATTCTGTCTGCTATATTATGAAGAATAAAAAATAAAAAAAAGTGCTTCTGAATTGATCTCGCCCGTTAATAATTTCAATTTTTATTTGTTGAGTAATAACTTAAGCCTTCAATAAAATACTTCTTGTAGAAATATCAATACATATTTCAACCCATTGTTTTCGATTACGAAAAAAATGAAACATTACATTAGCTCATAAATCATGACACGGATTATATCTCTCTATATATATGAAAGAAAGAATAAAAAAGATTTCTTTTTTATTCTTTATTGTTTCTTTTTCGTTCCTATTCTTCTTTCTGATCTGAGAAAACTACGAATGGGGGCTTAAACTAAAAAATGGTAAAGGATTATTTCGTTCCTGATAGTCATTACTTTAATCGGTGGATAGGAGCATACTCTGGACCGGAATCGTGGGGAGTACTGCTTACTCATTTCTACTAATTTAAAGCCCCAATTAGTATTCTTTTTATGTTATCCAGAAATATCCTTTTATATAATTTACATAATCTCCATTACTAATCCTTTGTGTATTTTGGTGTTCCTAACCATCCACTCGTTTTTTTTGTTTAATCCCCCGTTTGGTTTGGCAATACATGTATGGGAATCCATACAAAGGATAGCGAAAACTCTATACGGTTGATCTTTTGAGCCCGCTTCAAGCTAGATTGACTAATCAACCCGTCTTGGGGTAAAGACTTCTTCCGCTTACGTTTTCTTCCACTTAACTCTTGTACATAGGAAATGAGATTCAATTTTTTTTGTTTAATTTACTGCGAATTTATAAGCTGCTTTCTTTCACTCATATATAACTATCTAATTTAGTTTATCAACCTGAAGGATAATAACAAACGAAGATATCTATTCAATCCATTCAGCTTATTTTCTAGAACGAAAGGAATAGGGAAAATATAAGTTTATATTTCAACGAATCGCACGTAGAGATATTGATAAAACACATAGAGTTAATGGTATTTCATAACTAATCGATTGAGCAGCAGCTCGCAGACCACCTAAAAAGGAATATTTATTATTTGATCCGTATCCTGACATAAGAAGTCCAACAGGAGCAATACTTGAAATGGCAATCCATAAAAAAATACCGATATTGAGATCGGCTAAAATAAGGCGAGAGCTAAAAGGAATTACTGAAAAACTTAGTAAAATTGATATGACTGCTATAGACGGTCCAATACTGAATAAACGAGTATTTCCTCTAGATGGAAGAATATTCTCTTTGAAAAGCAGTTTTGTCCCATCTGCTAGAGCTTGAAGAATTCCCAAAGGACCGGCGTATTCAGGCCCAATACGTTGTTGTATTCCTGCAGATATTTCTCTTTCTAACCATACAATTACTAGTACACCTATTGTGATTCCCAATACAAGAGTCAAAATAGGGACAAACATCCATATGATCCCATAGACCTCTTTTAAAGATTGCAATCTGTAAAAGGAATTGATATCTTGTACTTCTGTTGTATAAATTATCATTTCAACGATCAACTTCTCCCATAATGATATCTATGCTACCTAGTATTGTCATAATATCAGCCAATTTCATTCTTTTAACTAACTGAGGAAGAATTTGCAAATTGATAAAACCCGGCGGGCGAATTTTCCATCTCCAAGGAAAACCACTTTGATCCCCTATCAGAAAAATTCCTAATTCTCCCTTTGGGGCTTCCATTCTCGCATAAAGTTCTTGTTTCGGTAATTCAAATGTAGGAGAAGGTTTTTTACTAATGAATCGATATTCAAAATCATTCCATTCTGGATACCTTTCTCGATCAAAGCATCGGATTTCTAAATTCTCATAGGGACCCCCCGGAATTCCTTCCAGGGCCTGTTGAATTAGTTTTATGGATTCCGTCATTTCACTGATTCGGACTAAATAACGAGCTAATGAATCTCCTTCTTTTTGCCACTGGATTTCCCAATCAAATTCGTCGTAACACTCATAATGATCAACTTTACGAAGATCCCATTTGATTCCAGATGCTCGTAGCATTGGGCCGGATAAACCCCAATTTATTGCTTCTTCTCCACCAATAACGCCTATCCCTTCAACTCGTTCTAAAAAAATAGGATTTCGCGTAATAAGTTTTTGATATTCAACAATTCCTGTTAAAAAATAATCGCAGAAATCCAAACATTTATCTATCCAGCCATAAGGTAGATCGGCCGCTACTCCTCCGATACGAAAATAATTATGCATCATTCTCATACCGGTGGCAGCTTCGAATAGATCATATACTAATTCTCTTTCTCTGAAAATATAGAAAAAAGGGGTCTGTGCACCAATATCTGCCATAAAAGGTCCAAGCCATAATAGATGAGAAGCTATACGACTCAACTCCAACATAATTACTCTGATATAGCTGGCTCTTTTAGGGACTTGAATATTGCCCAATTGTTCTGGTCCATTTACGGTTATTGCTTCCGTGAACATAGTGGCTAAATAATCCCAACGCGTTACATAAGGCAAATATTGTATAATTGTTCGGTTTTCCGCAATTTTTTCCATTCCTCTGTGTAAATAACCTAATATTGGTTCACAGTCAACAACATCTTCACCATCTAGAGTAACGATGAGACGAAGAACACCGTGCATTGATGGGTGGTGAGGTCCCATATTGACTATCATAAGGTCTTTTTCTGTAGCTGATAGATTCATAAGTTTTTCCTCGATTCATTCTTACATGAATTGTTGAAACCGAAAAGAAGTACATCAAAATGAAAAATCGAATAAATCGACTAATTCAAAATTTTCAAATTAACGATTTTTTGATTCCCGAATATCCAACTCACTAATTAATTCTTTATAACGTATTTTTTTTTTCTTTGATAAATAAGACAGTAGCCGCTGACGTTTTCCTAGAATTTTACGTAGACCTCTCTGAGATAAATAGTCTTTTTTGTGCAATTCCAAATGTGAAGTAAGTCTTCGTATCTTATTGGTGAAACTGACTATTTGAAATTCAACGGACCCCTTGTTTTCTTCTTTTTTTTCTTGAAAAATAACTGAGATGAATGAGTTTTTTACCATAAAACAAAATTTTCTCTCCCCCTTTTTTTTTTATTTTTTTTAATGTGAATTTTACTGATCAGTAATAATAATACCAGTCATTTTGATATACACAATGATTTTAAGTTCGTTATGAATTTTATAATTTTTTCAAATAAAATTAATCAATCCGGTTTTCAATTTGATTCGTATAGGGATACAAAAGAGTGATATATTTCTACAAAAGAGAAAATTTTAGAGTTCAAATAAGAGGATTTTGTTGATTCATTTGTCGATCTAATTGATATGTATGTCATTAAATTAGTATCATGTATCAGAATGGAATGTAAGACAATCCTTGTGCCCATCTATTTGTTTTCATATACCCGACACGGTACATACATAATATATGGGAAAATGTACCATTAACGAATTTTCAAACGCGGATACATATGTATCCTTACCATACTGAAACGACTGCCATTATTAGTATTAAACCAATAGCGATTCATACAAGCTAAATCTTCTAATCGATAATTGGGCCAAAGAAAGAACTTTAATTTAATTAGTTTCTTTTTATCACTATCAAGATGTTTGTTTTTATTCAAAACTTGACCACAGTTTTTTACATTATTTAAAAATACTGGATTTCTATGCATACCATTTTTATCCTTTGACTTTGAATTGAAAGAAATTCGAATTCGCAATTCTCGCCGGTGGTTAGGGGATAAAATATTTTCAGGAACAAACAAATCATAATTATTTTTGTCTTTATTTTCAGTCATTTTTTGATGTCTTGCAATGGATTCATCAAAATTATTTTTATCAATATAGTTTTTTTCTTGGTATCTTTGATTAATTTGGTGTTTATTTTTATGAACCAATGAAATACTTATAGTTTGATATAGAATAAATTGTCCATCATTTTTTACAGACAGACGAACTGGCTCGATAATCAATATTCCTTTTTTCATTAATTCTCTAAGAGTTAAATCCTTCTGAATTATCAAAATATCCAGATTCATTTCTCCCCTTTGAATCGAGGATATAACAATTTCCTTTGGATTTATCAGTCTAAGTAGGAGACAATATACTTTGATATTATTGATTATTCTTTGATTTAAAGAATCATCCCATCTCAATTGAAAACGCAAATACCTTTTTAGGAAGAAATCAAGCTCTGCTTCCGTGTTGCTCTTGTATTGCTTTTTCTTTCTACGTTTTTTTCTGTCTGATTTACCATAATCTTCTTCAACATCTTTTTCTTGGTTTGAGAGAACGGATCTAAAATTTCCTTGTTTTTGTGTATCTGATACAAGATCCCCTTCGCCTATGGGTTCTTTTTCTTCTTGATTTCGATTCTCTAATCCAAGAATTTTTTTTTCATTCGGTGCTATAAGGGGGTCCCTTTTTTTATTTTCAATAATATTTTTATTAATGTTTCCATTTCCATTAAAATTTAAAAGAAGTAATTTTATTGGTATGATCCATGGTTTAACCTTATATGCATTATATAGTAGCACAAATTCTGGGAAGAACCAAAGTTCCAGATTCGATATAGGACGACTTAGTATTTCTTCATTCATTCCCATCCAATCAAAAGGGCTTCTTTTTTTATTGTATGGGTTGCTTTCTTGATCTTGATAAATTGTGAAATAAAAAGGGTCCCTCTTATTGATTTTATCAATTATTTGATAATTAGTAACCACAGTCTTAATATTTTTGTTACTCTTGATACTGGTATCGACCCAGGACTCAATATCGGCCTTATTTCTAAGACAAAAATGAAGAATTCTCCAATTTAAAAATTTTCTATGCGAAAATTTCCCCATAGCATCTAGAATATCGTCTTCTCCTAGATAATTATGGATAGGGATATCCCCCAGTGTATCAAAAAATTTTCGTTTATCCATGTTGTAATTATAATTATAAGAAATCTCTTCCCTCTTATTTACTTGTAATGGTGATCCATAAGTATATGAGTCCCTCTTATCTTGATAATTAATAGATTTATATGATAAAAAATCATATCCATAGTGTTTTTTAAAATTATATTTTTTATATTTTTGTTCTTGATTCAGTTTATATTCTTGATTCAGTAATGAATTCGCTTGAAAATCATTTTTTTTTTCGTAATGAATTAATCTTTCTTTTTCATCTGAATCCCATTTTGTTAAATCTTTATTTTGAGCCATATAGTGTTGATTGACTCTATTTCGCCATTGTCCTGGTACTAATCTAAGCCATCTACTCTGAAATAAATCGTATTGATAATGACTCCTTAACCAGTTTTTCCATTCATTTATTCCAGAATGCCAAAAGATTTTCTGTCTTAACCCACAATGATGTCTTAATCTGGAATGAAATATTCCTTGTTCTTCAAAATAATCTTTTATTTCATTTTTAAGAAAAAGAGATGTTCCGTGATATTGAAGGATAGGTTTGAATTTATAAAAACTAATAACTTGGGTTTGTGATAATTTGTAAAATACATATGCTTGTGAGAGGGAGGATAAGTCACAAAAAGCTTTTGCATTTTTATTTGTAATACTAATATTAGAAAGTGAGTTTTTTAGAGTTGAAATAAAATGAATTGTATTTTTAGTTGTTTTATTAATTCTTTCTTGATTTGTTTCACTATTGTAAATGACTTTCTCAATCATTTTTTTTGTTGATTCAAGAAAAAGTTGTGTATTGGCTCTTGGAATATTAATGATATATAGAATAATATCTATGTATATCTTTTCAATCAAAAATTTTATAAAAAAATAGAATTTACGGATTAATCGAATATTTCTTCTTTTTAATATTTGCCAAAATTTTTTTGATGATTCTAATATTTTATCCTGATAACTTATTTTGTTAGAACTAATATTTATTTCTTGAGTTAGAAATTCGTTTTTCTTGCCTTTTATAATTATAATTTTTTCTATTTGATTTTTGATTGTGTTTGTTCTCTTAGTCAGATCTTTTATTTTTTTTTCTGTTAATGAATAATTTGTCCACTCCATAGATTGAATTTGAAGGGATGATTTGTGAATCATCTTATTACTGATTATCGAATCTTTTTTAGTTTCGCCCAATTCATATATTTCTCTCAACCCAAAAAATGGAATTGGATTTTTTTTTGAAAGTTCTTTTATTATTCCCTTTAGAAATAGAATTAGAAATAGAATGCTTTGAGTGATCCATTTTTTTGTTTCTTTTGAGACTTTTCGAAACAATTTTGTTCTTTCTTTTAAAATTGTTAAAGCTATAAAACATTTAGTTTTCAATTTTTTAATTTTTTTTTTTAGTTCTTTAAAAATAGGCTCAAAAAACGAACGCCGTTTTCGAGGAGAACCGAAAGGTAGTTCAGTTTCCATTCCCCAAACTGTTAAAAAGCAAAAATCATTCTTTTGACCTTTCTTTTTTTTCATTGGATCTTTATGAGAGGGTTGTAGTTTAAATCTGTGCCAAGGTTTCAGGCAAAAAGGAAATAGGATCTTTATCTGAATACCGTCTGTTAACCAGTTTTTTGGAAATTCTGTTTCGGATAATTGAACACCATTATAAGTGCATTTAACATGCATTTCTCGATTCCAATCCTTTAAATCCTCGGACCACTCAGGAAATTGAAATAATAACATATGGGCAATGTTTTTAGCTATTATCAATGAAGGTAATATAATATATTTTCTAAGAATCGATTGGGTTATTAACACAGAGCCCCTTATTACTTGAGCAAGTAAAATGCTATCCCAAGCTTCTGCTATTTCTATCCGCATTTTCTCTTCTCTTTTGTATTTTTCTCTTTTGTCCTCGTCTTTTTTCTCAATCTTTTTTTCTGTATAATCAGAAATTTGTGATTCTTTGTTTTTACATATCCAATTTCGAGATATTAGTTTCATCGGCCCAGAAATATCAAAAGAAAAAAAGAGGGGTTTGTCTACTCTGTCCAAAAAAAGTGGGGAATGCACATTTGCTTGAAACAGTTCCCAAGTAATTGTTTTACGTCTTTGGGCACGCATGGAACCTTTTATTATGTCTCGACGAAAATCCGATTGTTGCGAATAGCGTATCAAAGCAACTTCGTCTGTTTGATCAGGATCATTAGCATCCTTGGTATTAGTATAAGTATCGGCGTTTGCCTGGTGATTAGTAAAAATCACTACGCGCTTGGATTTTCTTGAACGAATTTCATACTCTGCTGTTACATTTTCCTCGTTTTCTCCCTCCTGTTGTTCTAAATCGTCGATTAATTTGTATGACCATCGAGGAACTTTTTTACTTATTTCTTTTATTCCAATAGATTTTTTTCTAATTGTTTGATTGTTGGGATTAGTTAGAACTATATTGAATAAAAATTTCAAAATTTTGACTCGATCCTCGGAATCGATATTTCCCTGTTCATCTTCTGTCAATGTCAATAAAGAGAGTTCTTTTTCTGTTGATAATGATTTTATATTGAGTGTATCTATTGTCTGTTCAAATTCGTGATAATCAGTAGTAAGAAGTATGGCATGAATCTTATTTATCCAAAACAGATCCGTGTTTTTTTTTTTAGAAGTTTGATTTATGCTTAAAGGTGAAAACCATTTTTTGATTCTTCCGCGGTAGGGTCCATGTAAGAAAGGATCATATATTTTAGGCAAGTATTCTCTTTTAGTTTCATTATTAGAGAATCGAGTCCTTTTTTCAAGTATGCCCAGATCAAAAGATTCCTTATCTAAAGATTCGACTCTATTTATAAACTCCTTACTTAAATTGCTTCTTTTTAGTTCATTGATAAAACTCCAATCAGTATACAATTCATCATAAAAAGAAAACAATTTTTCTGGTGTGAAAAAATATATTTTTTTTTGTATCATTTCTCCAAAAGTTGCTAAACTAGGTGGATACGTAAAAGATATTTTTTCTTTTCCATCACTTTGACATGTATAAAAAAAATATTGTGACATCTCATTTTTTATAGCATTTTCAAACCGGTCATTTTTTATATATCGAAAAGGTCGATTCCATCGTTTATAATCAAAAAGAAGCGTCACAAGAGGTTTTTCAAACCATAAAAAATATTTATCTTCTTTTTTTTTTACTATTTCTAACTTCGAATTTTCTTGATTCCCATCCAGATAAGAAGTTTCATCAACTGGGCTATTTTTATTTTTATAGTATGTCTCTTTAAAGCGAAAGTGGAGTTCGCCCTTTGTTTTTTTTTTTTTCTTTCCATTCACTCGTAGCTTTTCTGTTTCATCGATTTTGTTCGGATCCACCCTTTCCTCCGAAAAAAGGGAGGAAGAAGGATTTTCTTCGGTGGATACCTCTTGTTCCTGTTTATCCCCCCCCCCTTCGGAA